ATGGGCAAGATGAAGATAGTTCTAATGATAGTGATGAAACTGACATATATAGCAAATATAGTCATTTGTGGGTTCTATGCGACAATTGTTATGGATTAAATTATAAGAGATTTTTGAAAGAAAAAATGAATATTTGTGAACACTGTGAGTGGCATTTGAAAATGAATAGTTCAGATAGAATAGATCTTTTGATCGATCCGGATACTTGGAATCCTATGGACGAAGACATGGTCTCTCTAGATCCCATTGAATGGGATTCATCTTTATTTGATGAAGAGGACGAAAAAGATCGTCTTGATTCATCTTCATTTGATGAAGAGGACAAACCTTATAAAGATCCTTTTGGTTTTGATTCATCTTCATTTGATGAAGAGGACGAAAAAGATCGTCTTGATTCATCTTCATTTGATTCAGATGAATTTGAGCAAGAGGACGAAAAAAATCCTTTTGATTCATCTTCATTTGATGAAGAGGACGAACCTTATAAAGATCCTTTTGATTTTGATAAGGATCCTTTTGGTTTTGATTCATCTTCATTTGATGAAGAGGACAAAAAAGATCGTTTTGATTCATCTGAATCAAATGAAGATGAATCAAATGAAGATGAATTTGAGGAAGAGGACGAACCTTATAAAGATCGTCTTGATTCTTATCAAACAAAGACGGGATTACCCGAGGCTGTTCAAACAGGCATAGGCGAACTAAATGGCATTCCCGTAGCAGTTGGGGTTATGGATTTTGAGTTTATAGGGGGCAGTATGGGATCCGTAGTCGGGGAAAAAATCACCCGTTTGATTGAATACGCTACCAATCAATTTCTACCTCTTATTATAGTGTGTGCTTCGGGGGGGGCGCGTATGCAAGAAGGAAGTGTGAGCTTGATGCAAATGGCTAAAATCTCGTCTGCTTTATATGATTATCAATCAAATAAAAAGTTGTTTTATGTATCAATCCTTGCATCTCCTACTACTGGTGGGGTGACGGCCAGTTTTGGTATGTTGGGTGATATCATTATTGCCGAACCCAATGCTTACATTGCATTTGCGGGTAAAAGAGTAATTGAAGAACTGTTGAAAATAACAGTACCCGAAGGTTTGCAAGAGACTGAAAATTTATTTGATAAGGGAGCATTCGACCTAATCGTACCACGTAATCTTTTAAAAAGTGTTCTGACTGAGTTATTTAAGCTCCACGGTTTCTTTCCTTTGACTAAAAATTAAAAAAAAAACCAAATAGAGTGCTAAGTTCAATTATTTTTATTTGTAGCAAAGGAGTAGTTAGTTTATTCGGAATTAAAGGAAATAGGAATTTTGTTTGGTGATCTAAGTATCTATATATCTATATCTAAGTGAGGATATAGATATATAGATACTTATATCTATACTAAGTATTGAATTATGAATTAATAGTTATAGTTAAATAATAATGAAAATTCTTAATTATAATTATTATAAGATATCTTTTTTTATAAATAATAATAACAGGTACGAACAATAAATCGAGGTACCCATTCTATGAACCTTCCCGCTTTTTTTGTGCCTTTAGTAGGCATAGTATTTCCGGCAATTGCAATGGCTTCTTTATATCTTCATGTTCAAGAAAACAAGATTGTTTAGACCTGATGGACCCCCTCTCTTCTATTTTTTTTTTTCAAAAACTTAGACTTGCATCATAACTAATAGAGATATCTATTTAGCGAAATATGAGATAACATGTGATTTCTGCCGAACATAAAGACCTAAGGTAAAGGACTCTTATACCTGTAGAAACATAATAATATATGGGTAAATAAATTCTAGCCGTTTTCAAATCGACCAGGATCGCTAGATGGCTGAAATAAAAAGTCCTCGGATCTATATGTATAGTGGGATCATATGAAGGGTATGTTATTATTTTAGTTTAGATTAGATCTAAGTAATTTGATGAATTACTCCTAAAGGTTCACATCAAACTAGTGCTAGTTGATGAGAGTTACTTCGGAAACAAAACAAAAAAGATAAAGTCAAATAAATTGGAGGGTTTCCCTCAATTCTAATAAAATACAATCGGATCCAGTATGGATTGGCGATCAGAACATATACGGATAGAACTTATAACGGAGTCTCGAAAATTAAGTAATTTCTGCTGGGCCTTTATCCTTTTTTTAGGTTCATTTGGATTCTTATTGGTTGGAACTTCCAGTTATCTTGGTAGAAATTTGATATCTTTTTTTCCGTCTGAGCAAATCATTTTTTTTCCACAAGGTATCGTGATGTCTTTCTACGGAATCGCGGGTCTCTTTATTAGTTCCTATTTGTGGTGCACAATTTTCTGGAATGTAGGCAGCGGTTATGATCGATTCGATAGAAAGGAAGGCATAGTGTGCATTTTTCGGTGGGGATTTCCTGGAAAAAATCGTCGCATATTCCTACGATTCCTTATAAAAGATATTCAGTCCATTAGAATAGAAGTAAAAGAGGGTATTTATACCCGTCGTGTCCTTTATATGGACATCCGGGGCCAGGGGAACATTCCCTTAACTCGTACTGATGAGAATTTGACTACACGAGAAATTGTAGAAAAAGCTGCTGAATTGTCCTATTTCTTGCGTGTACCAATTGATTTGAAACAAAATGGTAAATGGGTGCTTTGAGGGAAAAATGCAAGAATCCTCTTTTTTTCTATAACATAAACTAAGTGAAGTTTCATCAGAAGGGTCATTCGAGCGAAAGCGGGCGGAACAACTACAAAACGAAATTCTTTATTTTTGTCACTCGACGTTTTATTTTCTCCTTTCTTTTGTGTTCCTTAATAACCAACAGAAAAATAACAATTAGATTTCTTAATAATGATAATTAGCCAATTTCTGGCTTGTTTTGCTACTTTGAGTATTGCAATATCTTTCCCTCAATTATTCTACTATTCCTGTCTGTGGGCAATCAGTGAATTTTTTTTTGAAATATTGGATATTGTGGATTCTTTCGTCTCAAAATTGGATTAATATTCATTACTTAAAGCGTTTCTTTCAGTCATTCATTGAAAGTGAAAGGAGAGAGTTGTTTCGAATTTGTCCAATTGAGATATCGGGAAACTTTATTTTTTTAGTATTTCTTCATTCGAAATGGATTGATTTGTAGTCGATTTCTCTAGTCTTTCGAGATTGAAAGACTAATCAAAAAATCACAAAAAAAAAAATAGATTGATAGGTTCCATACCTTGTATAGAACTCATGCGTGAAAGAAGGATTCGATCACATAGAGTCGACGAATGAGGTGGGTTGATTAACAATTCACAGATTAAAAAATGGCAAAAAAGAAAGCATCCACTCCTCTTGTATCTATAGTATTTTTTCCTTGGTGGCTTTCTCTCTCATTTAAAAAAAGTCTGGAATCTTGGGTTACTAATTGGTGGAATGCCGGGCAATCCGAAATTTTTTTGAATGATATTCAAGAAAGGGGTATTCTAGAAAAATTCATAGAATTAGAGGAACTCCTCGTCTTGGACGAAATGATCGAAGAATACTCGGAGACACGTCTACACAAGCTTACTCTAGGAATACAAAAAGAAACGATCCAATTAATCAAGATACACAACGAAGATCGTATCCATACGATTTTTCACTTCTCAATAAATATAATCTGTTTTGTTATTCTCAGTGGTTATTATATTTTGGGTAATGAAGAACTTGGTATTCTTAACTCTTGGGCCCAGGAATTCCTATATAACCTAAGCGACACAGTCAAAGCTTTTTGTATTCTTTTATTAACCGATTTTTGTACCGGATTCCATTCACCCCACGGTTGGGAATTACTGATTGGCTCTGTCTACAAAGATTTTGGATTTGTTCAGAATGATCAAATCATATCGGGTCTTGTTTCAATTTGTCCAGTCATTCTTGATACAGTTTTTAAATATTGGATTTTCCGTTATTTAAATCGCGTATCTCCGTCACTTGTAATTATTTATCATTCCTTGTAGTTATTTATCATTCAATGAATGACTGATAACAGATCCACTCATATTAATCTAATCCAATTCGAAGGTTTGCAACTTTGTAGTTGTACATAAACAAAGCGTTGAAAATTTATGCTTTCTATTTTTACCCATCTTCAGGATTCATCCTATATTAGTCCAGTAACCAGTAAATTTTTATTATTCCAGTAACTAACAGAATCGTGGATAGGGAACTATACTAGCGACTTACCCCACCTATTGTAGAAATTTTGGTATCAACAATTGAACCATGGAAACTATAAATACTTTTTCTTGGATAAAGGAACAGATTACTCGATCTATTTCCGTATCGCTCATGATATATATCATAACTCAGACGGCCATTTCAAATGCATATCCCATTTTTGCACAGCAGGGTTATGAAAATCCACGAGAAGCGACGGGGCGTATTGTATGTGCCAATTGTCATTTAGCTAACAAGCCCGTGGATATTGAGGTACCGCAAGCGGTACTTCCTGATACTGTATTTGAAGCGGTTGTTCGAATTCCTTATGATATGCAACTGAAACAAGTTCTTGCTAATGGTAAAAAGGGGGGTTTGAATGTAGGGGCTGTTCTTATTTTACCGGAAGGTTTTGAATTAGCTCCCCCCGATCGTATTTCTCCCGAGATGAAGGAAAAGATAGGAAATTTGTCTTTTCAGAGCTATCGCCCTAATAAAAAAAATATTCTTGTAATAGGCCCTGTCCCCGGTCAGAAATATAGTGAAATTTCCTTTCCTATTCTTTCCCCTGACCCCGCTACTAAGAAAGATGTTCACTTCTTAAAATATCCTATATACGTAGGCGGGAACAGGGGAAGGGGTCAGATTTATCCTGACGGGAGCAAGAGTAACAATACAGTTTATAATGCTACAGCAGCGGGTATAGTAAGCAAAATCATACGAAAAGAAAAGAAGGGGGGATATGAAATAATCATAACAGACCCGGATGGACGTCAAGTGGTTGATATTATCCCCCCAGGACCAGAACTTCTTATTTCAGAGGGTGAATCTGTGAAATTTGATC